CAGAGGATAGTTTAATTTAGAATCTTAGCTTTGGGAGTTAAGGGTGGGAGTTAAAATCTCCCTTCTCTGAGCACTAGGGAGGGTTTTAACCTCCGACTTCCGGATTACAAGACCGGCGCTCTGGCGCTGAGCTACTAGGGCAGGCTCATTGGAGGGCTTTATTTTCGGCCCAGCCGGCTAAGGGGGAAAGAACTAGGAAGATGGCGAAGTAAATTACAGAGGCAACTTGGCCAATAATAATGAAGGGGTGTTCTACGGGTATGCCTCCGATTCAGGTGAGGATAAGTATATCTGCTACTAGGGCCCAAAATAAGAATTGGGTTAGTGGTCGAAAGGTTAGTCCTCGTTGTTTAGAAGTGTGTAGAATAGGGACAACCATAAGGACAAGGATTGAGAATAAAAGGGCGAGTACCCCTCCTAGCTTGTTGGGGATGGAGCGTAAGATTGCGTAAGCGAATAGGAAGTACCACTCTGGTTTAATATGAGGTGGGGTGACTAGGGGGTTGGCTGGAGTAAAATTGTCTGGGTCCCCTAGGAGATTTGGTGCAAAGAGAGCTAAGGATGTTAGACCAAGAAGTATGGCTACGAATCCTAGGAGATCTTTGTATGAGAAGTAAGGATGGAACGAGATTTTATCGGCATCGGAGTTAATTCCTGCAGGGTTGTTAGATCCTGTTTCATGAAGGAACAGAAGGTGAAGGACTGTAGCGGCTGCAATGACGAAAGGGAATAGGAAGTGAAAGGCGAAAAATCGTGTTAGAGTGGCATTGTCAACAGAGAACCCCCCTCAAATTCATTGTACTAGGGCGCCCCCTACGTAGGGTACAGCTGAGAGGAGGTTTGTAATTACAGTGGCCCCTCAGAACGATATTTGTCCTCACGGGAGAACGTAGCCTACAAAGGCAGTTATTATAGTGAGAAGTAAAAGTACAACTCCGATATTCCAGGTTTCTTTGTACAGGTATGAACCGTAATAAAGTCCTCGGGCGATATGTATATAAATACAAATAAAAAAGAAAGATGCTCCGTTGGCATGGATGTTTCGAATGAGCCAGCCGTAACTTACATCTCGGCAGATGTGGCAGACAGAGGAGAAAGCTGTTGAAATGTCGGAGGTATAGTGCATGGCTAGGAAGAGCCCGGTAAGAATTTGGGTAGCTAAACATAGGCCTAGGAGTGAGCCAAAGTTTCATCAGACTGAGATGTTAGAAGGTGCTGGGAGGTCGACTAGTGCGTCATTAGCGATTTTTAGGAGTGGGTGGGTTTTTCGGAGGTTGGCCATTAGGTTCTTGTAGTTGAATAACAACGGTGGTTTTTCAAGTCATTAGTTTCGGTTAGAGTCCGAGCAGGAATTATGACTTATCTTGTGTCTTTGTTTCTTTTAGGGTTGGTTTTAGGGCTTGTAGCTGTTGCGTCTAACCCTGCACCCTACTTTGCTGCTTTGGGATTGGTTGTAGCAGCGGGCGTAGGTTGCGGGGTTTTGGTGGGTCATGGGGGCTCTTTCTTGTCTCTGGTGTTATTTTTGATTTACTTGGGGGGAATGCTTGTGGTATTTGCTTATTCAGCGGCCTTGGCTGCTGAGCCTTTTCCGGAGTCTTGAGGGGATCGTTCGGTTTTGGGATACGTGGTGGTGTACACGGTGGGGGTGGTGTTGGTGGCAGGTTTATTCTGGGGTGGGTGGTACGAAGCTTCATGGGTAGCGGTGGATGAGTTTAAGGAGTTTTCTGTATTGCGTGGGGATACAAGTGGGGTGGCGTTGATATACTCTCACGGAGGGGGAATGTTAATCGCGTGTGCGTGGGTACTGCTATTGACACTTTTTGTGGTGTTGGAATTAACACGGGGTCTTAGTCGGGGGGCGCTTCGAGCAGTTTAGGCCAACGTTAGTAGAACAGCTAGTGTTGTTGAGAGGAAGAATAGGGTGAGGTATGTTTTAATTATGCCTTGTTGGATATTACTTGTTGTCGTGACTATAGGCAGGTGAGTTGAAACAATTCCTTTTGGGCCGACCTTTTCAAATCATGTTTGATCTACTATTTGGCTGGCAATGGTTTGTCCTAAAGTTAAGTTTAGTTTTGGGGCCAGTCGGTGGATGATAGCGGGGAAGAATCCTAGTATGTTGGAGAAGTTATGTAGAATAAGGTTGGGTGTAGTTTTAAATTGTTTGTTAGTTAGTGACGCAAGTTCTAATGCAATGAGAAGGCCTGAGATGGTAACTAGGAGAGCGGCTAATTTTAAGTGGGTGGGTATAGTTATCACGGGGGTATTGGTGGGTAGGAAGTTTGAGGTAATTAGAAGTCCTGCAATGATGCTCCCTCAGGCTAGTCGCTTGATTGGGTTAATTACGGACGGGTTATTTTCATTAATAGGGGCTGTAGCTGTAAAGCGGGGGTGTCCTATAGAGACGAAAAAGATGACTCGGAGGCTGTAAACGGCAGTGAATGAGGTGGCTAGTAAGGTAAGAGTGAGGGCTCAGGCGTTGAGGTGAGAGGTGTTTAAGGCTTCAATAATAGCGTCTTTGGAGAAGAACCCTGCTAAGAATGGGGTGCCAGTTAGCGCGAGGCTCCCGATTGTAAGGCAAGAGGAAGTAAGTGGGGTGAGGTTGTGCATTCCTCCTATTTTTCGAATGTCCTGCTCGTCGTTTAAACTATGGATAATTGAGCCTGAGCATAGGAAAAGTATAGCCTTGAAGAATGCGTGAGTGCAGATGTGGAGGAAGGCTAGCTGGGGTTGATTAAGTCCAATGGTGACTATTATGAGCCCTAGTTGGCTGGATGTGGAGAATGCGATAATTTTTTTGATATCATTTTGGGTGAGGGCGCAGGTAGCGGTGAAGAGGGTAGTTAGGGCTCCTAGGCATAAGCATGTGGTTAAGGCTGTTTGGTTATCTTCTATCAGAGGGTGGAGTCGAATCAATAGGAAGATGCCCGCCACGACCATGGTGCTGGAGTGTAGTAGGGCAGATACCGGCGTAGGGCCCTCTATCGCGGAAGGAAGTCACGGGTGAAGTCCAAATTGCGCTGATTTGCCGGTGGCGGCTAGAATGAGGCCCATAAGAGGGAGTGTGAGGTCAAGTCCTTTTGAGGAGGCAAATATTTGTTGAATTTCTCAGGAGTTTAGGTTTGTTGCGAACCAGGCCATACTTAGGATAAGTCCGATGTCCCCTACTCGGTTGTAAATCACAGCTTGTATAGCAGCTGTATTAGCGTCGGCTCGACCGTGCCACCACCCGATAAGGAGGAATGATATAATTCCAACCCCCTCTCAGCCGATAAACAGTTGGAACATGTTGTTGGCGGTTACCAAAATAATTATGGCAATCAGGAAGAGGAGGAGGTACTTAAAGAACCGGTTTATGTTGGGGTCAGCATGTATATACCAGGATGCGAATTCTAGAATAGATCAGGTTACGTACAGGGCAATGGGGGTGAAAATAATGGAGTAGTGGTCAAATTTAAAGCTAAGGTTAATGTCAAAGGTTGTGGTGTTTATTCACTGCCAATTAGTGACGATAGTTTCGGTTCCTTGGTCTAGGAAGACAAAAAGGGGGAGTAAGCTCACTAGGAAGGCCATTTTGATAGCAGTTTTTACGTGAGTGAGGGCTCAGTTTTTGTGCTGGGGGGTCGGGGTGAGGGTAGTAACAAGAGGATAAATTAGAAGTGCGAAGATTATTAAAAGGGATGAGCTTAAGATGAGTGTAGTCGGGTGCATAGCTGCTACTTGGATTTGCACCAAGAGTTTTTGGTTCCTAAGACCAATGGATGAGCTGTTATCCTTTAGAAGCACGAGTGAACCACAGAATTTAACTGAGGAGGCAGAAGATTAGCAGTCTCTGCTATCAACAGATTTCTCTCGGTGGATAAGAGGATTTCAACCTCTATTTTTAGAATCACAATCTAATGTCTTGGTTAAACTATATCTACAGAAACATCAGCCTCATATAAGTTCAGGCTTTAGAATTAGGAGGGCGATTGGGGTGAGGTGTAGAATAATAAGTAGGTGTTCTCGGGTGTGGGTGGGTTCAAGAGCAATAACATGGGAAGGTAGGGGCCCACGTTGGGTTATTAAGAACAAATAAAGGGAGTAGCTCGCTGTAATTAATGTGCCCAGTCCCGTGAGGATAAGGGTTCAATATGATCAATTAAATATAGAAGTGATGATTATTAGTTCTCCTATCAGGTTGGGGAGAGGGGGGAGGGCCAGATTGGCTAAACTAGCTATAAATCATCAAGTGGTTATTAGGGGGAGAATTATTTGCATTCCTCGAGCTAGTAGTATGGTTCGGCTGTGGGTGCGCTCGTAGCTAGTATTGGCTAAGCAGAATAGTGCTGAGGAGGCAAGGCCGTGTGCGATTATGAGAATAATTGCACCAGTAAATCCTCAGGGTGTTTGAATTAAAATACCTCCTGCGACTAATCCTATGTGGCCGACTGAAGAGTATGCGATTAGTGATTTCAGGTCTGTTTGACGTAGGCAGATAGATCCTGTTATAATGACACCTCAGAGGGCTAAAACAATAAAGGGGTAAGCTAATTCTTTGGTCAGGGGGTCTAGTATGACTATTATACGTATTATGCCGTATCCCCCTAGTTTGAGGAGAACAGCCGCTAGGATCATTGATCCGGCGATTGGAGCTTCTACGTGGGCTTTTGGAAGTCAAAGGTGTACGCCGTAGAGGGGTATTTTTACAAGGAAAGCTAAAAGGCAGGCAGCTCACCACAGTTTGTCTCCTCATGTCAGAAGGTGCAGGGGCTGCGTGTATTGCAAGGTAAACATAGATAGGGTTCCGTTGTCATTCTGTATAAGAAGCAGGGCCACGAGGAGGGGTAGGGAGCCAGCCAAGGTATAGAATAGGAAGTAAGTACCGGCATTGAGGCGTTCTGTTTGATTTCCTCATCGGGTAATAATAATGAGGGTCGGGAGTAACGTGGCTTCGAATATGATGTAAAATATAATAATTTCTGTGGCCCCGAATGCTAAGATTAGAAATGTTTGAAGGGAGACCAGGAGGGAGATGTAGGCTCGCTGGCGATTTAATGGTTCGGGAGAGAGGTGATTTTGGCTGGCAAGGATTATAAGGGGAAGTAATCAGCAGGTTAATACTAGCAGAGGTGTTGATAGGGGGTCAGTTGCTAAATAGAGGTTAGAGGAGGACCATCCGGTTTCTGAGGATCACTTAAGTCAGGACAAACTTGCTAGGGCGATCGCTAAACTTTGGGCGATTGATGTAGTTCATAATCATTTCGCGGGGCTGAGCCAGATCGTTGGAAAAAGCATGAGTGTAGGGATGAGGATTTTTAACATTGGAGGAGGTTTAAGCTTTGGAGGCGGTCTGTGCCATGTGTTCGTGCAGTCGCTACTAGTAGGGCTAAACCTGCGCTGGCCTCGCAGGCTGAAAAGGCTAGTAGAAGTATAGGAGCCACTGAGTAGCCAGTTGCTTCCATTTGGAGGGCTCAGAGGGAGAGGGCGATAAATAGAGAAAGTATTATTCCTTCTAGGCATAGAAGGGCTGAGAGAAGATGGGTGCGGTGAAACGCGAGTCCTATAAGCCCTAGAATAAAGGCTGAGGTAAAGCTGAAGTGTACTGGTGTCATAAGGCGGTCATGGACTTAAACCATGGTTTTTTGAGCCGAAATCAAGGGTCTTGTTTTGGACTAACTGCCTATTCGGCCCATTCTAAGCCTCCTTGGGTTCATTCATAGATTAAGCCAAGAGTAAGAAGGGCTAGTACGGCAGTGGATCAAATAAGTGTTAGGGTTGGGGTGTTGAGTTGATCCCCTCAAGGCAGGGGTAAAAGGAGGGCAATTTCTAGATCAAACAGGAGGAATAGGATAGCGATTAGAAAGAAGCGTAAGGAGAAAGGCAGGCGGGCGGATCCTAGGGGGTCAAATCCACATTCGTAGGGGGATAACTTCTCTGCGTCTGGGGAGATTTGTGGTAATCAGAAAGAAATAGTGGCTAGTACTGCGGACAATGTGATGGTGATAGTGATGATTGTTGTAATTAAGTTCATTATCTTTCCTTGGATTTTAACCAAGACCGGGTGATTGGAAGTCACTTATACGTGTTAATACTAGAAAGATTATGAGCCTCATCAGTAAATAGAGACGTATAGGAAGAGTCATACAACGTCTACAAAGTGTCAATATCAAGCAGCAGCTTCAAAGCCAAAATGATGTTCAGATGTAAAGTGGTATTGAACTTGTCGTAGAAGGCAAACGGCCAGAAAGGTAGAGCCAATAATTACGTGTAGGCCATGGAAACCTGTAGCGACAAAGAAAGTAGAGCCGTACACGCCGTCAGCAATTGTAAACGGGGCTTCGTAGTATTCTATACCTTGTAGGAAAGTGAAGTAAAATCCCAGTAGAATGGTTAGAGTAAGAGCTTGAATGGTTTGTTTCCGCTCACCTTCCATGATGCTGTGGTGGGCTCACGTGACGGTAACACCAGATGCTAGAAGGACCGCAGTATTAAGAAGGGGTACCTCAAAGGGGTCTAGAGTAGTAATGCCTGTGGGGGGTCAGCAACCTCCTAATTCAGGTGTGGGGGCGAGGCTGGCGTGGTAGAAGGCTCAGAAGAAACCTAAGAAAAAGAATACTTCGGAGGTAATAAATAAGATTATGCCGTATCGTAGTCCTTTTTGGACCGGGGGTGTGTGGTGTCCTTGAAAGGTACCTTCTCGGATGATATCTCGCCATCATTGGTACATGGTTAGAAGTAAGAGAATATTACCTAAGGTAAGTAGTGTGAGTGAGTGGAAATGGAATCAGACTGCAGTGCCTGATGTAAGTAAAAGGGCGGCAATTGCGCCGGTCAGAGGTCAGGGGCTTGGGTCAACCATGTGGTATGCGTGTGCTTGGTGTGCCATTAAACGTTCTCTTGTAAATAGAGGCTTAGGAGTAAGACAAAAACGTAGGCTTGAATCATGGCTACAGCGATTTCGAGAAGGGTAAGCAGAAAAAGGACAATAGAAGTTAGGATTGCTACTGTAGGTATTATAGGTAGGAGAACAAAGGCTGCTGTAGCGATTAGTTGGATGAGAAGGTGGCCCGCTGTGAGATTGGCTGTAAGTCGTACGCCAAGGGCGAGGGGGCGGATAAAAAGGCTAATTGTTTCGATAATGATCAGTACAGGGATCAGTGGAACGGGGGTTCCCTCAGGTAGTAGATGACCTAGAGCGGCAGTAGGTTGGTTTCGTATGCCGATAATTACTGTGGCGAGCCATAACGGGACTGCGAGACCCATATTTAGGGAGAGCTGTGTAGTTGGGGTAAATGTATATGGAAGTAGGCCTAGTATATTCAGGGTAATAAGAAATAGTATTAGGGAAGTTAGTAGAGCTGCTCACTTGTGACCGCCCAAATTTAGTGGTAAAAGAAGTTGTTGGGTAAATCGGTTGATGAATCATCCTTGTAGGGTGATCAGGCGGTTGTTTAACCATCGGGCAGAGGGGGTAGGGAAAAGAATTCATGGGAGGGTTAATGCTACAGCAATAAGTGGGATACCTAGGTACGTGGGGCTCATAAATTGGTCGAAGAAGCTTAGTGTCATGGTCAGTTTCAGGGTTCAGGTTTAGCTTTTTCAGTGCTTTGTGAGGTAGGCTCATTTGTGAAAGTGTGGCCGAGGACTTTTGGAGGAATAACAGTTAGGAAAACCAGTCATGAGAATACTAAAATAGCAAATCAGGGGGCGGGGTTGAGTTGGGGCATGTCACTAGGGGTGGTTGGGGGCCACCAATCTTTAGCTTAAAAGGCTAACGCTATTCCCGATTTAGCTTCTTAGTGAGGCATCTTCAAGTATTATAGTGGATCATTTCTCGAAGTGTTCCAAGGGTACTGCTTCAACAACGATGGGTATGAAGCTGTGGTTAGCCCCGCAGATTTCAGAACATTGTCCGTAGAATACTCCAGGTCGAGAGGCAATAAAGGCTGTTTGGTTTAATCGCCCTGGAACTGCGTCTATTTTTACACCTAAGGAAGGAACGGCTCAGGAGTGAAGGACGTCTTCAGCTGAGACGAGAACTCGGATTGGGGATTCTACAGGGACAACTATTCGATGGTCTGTCTCTAGAAGACGGAATTGACCGGGCGCTAAATCTTGAGTAGGGACTATGTAAGAATCAAAGCCTAAATCTTCGTAGTCGGTGTATTCATAACTTCAATATCATTGGTGACCTATTGCTTTAATAGTGAGGTGGGGGTCGTTAATTTCGTCCATAAGGTAGAGAATTCGGAGTGAAGGGAGGGCGATGAGAATAAGGATGACTGCCGGTAGGACGGTTCAAACGATCTCGATTTCTTGAGAATCAAGGATATATTTATTAGTAAGTTTAGTAGAGACTATTGCTACGATGATATAAAGCACTAGTGTGCTGATAAGAAGAACAATCATAAGAGCGTGGTCGTGGAAATGAAGAAGTTCTTCTATTACAGGGGAGGCCGCGTCTTGGAATCCTAGTTGTGAGGGATGTGCCATTCTAGCTAAGTGCTTAAGACACGCGGGGTTTTAACCCACAATTTTGCCTTGACAAGGCAGTGTAATAGACTAGTTTTACTAGTGTCTTATGGAAGAAAGTGGCAGAGTGGTTATGCGGTTGGCTTGAAACCATCACATGGGGGTTCAATTCCTCCCTTTCTCGTTAGTTTGCTTGTACTTGGACAAATGCTGGTTCCTCAAATGTGTGGTAGGGCGGGGGGCAACCGTGTAGTCATTCTACGTTCGTTGAAGTTAATTCGATTGATGCTACCTCTCGTTTGGCAGCAAAAGCTTCTCAGAGAATAAATAGGAACATAATTACAGCTACTAAGGACACAAGGGATCCAATTGAGGACACAGTGTTTCATAGTGTATAGGCGTCTGGGTAGTCAGAGTACCGTCGTGGTATCCCCGCGAGGCCTAGGAAATGCTGTGGGAAAAAGGTTAAATTTACGCCGATAAATATAATTCCGAAATGGATTTTGGTCCATGTGCTGTGAAGGGTGTATCCTGTAAATAGGGGGAATCAGTGTACGAAAGCGCCTATAATAGCAAACACAGCTCCTATGGATAATACGTAGTGGAAATGAGCAACTACGTAATAAGTGTCATGTAGAACAATGTCTAATGAGGAGTTAGCAAGGACAATACCCGTAAGTCCGCCCACTGTAAATAGAAAAATGAACCCGAGGGCTCAAAGAAGTGGTGTTTCTCATTTGATCGAGCCTCCGTGTAGTGTGGCTAGTCAGCTAAATACTTTTACTCCTGTAGGGATAGCGATAATCATGGTGGCAGATGTAAAGTAGGCACGAGTGTCCACGTCTATCCCGACAGTAAACATGTGGTGGGCTCAAACGATAAATCCTAATAATCCGATGGCTATTATAGCTCAGACTATTCCTATATATCCGAAGGGTTCTTTTTTGCCGGAGTAGTATGCAACGATATGTGAAATCATACCAAAGCCTGGGAGGATGAGAATATAGACTTCTGGGTGGCCGAAGAATCAAAAGAGGTGTTGGTATAGAATTGGGTCTCCTCCGCCTGCCGGGTCAAAGAAAGTGGTGTTTAGATTTCGGTCTGTAAGTAACATAGTAATGCCTGCTGCCAGGACGGGAAGGGAAAGTAATAGAAGGACAGCAGTGACTAGCACAGCTCAAACAAAAAGGGGGGTTTGGTATTGAGAGATAGCCGGAGGTTTTATGTTAATAATGGTCGTAATAAAATTAATGGCTCCCAAAATTGAGGAGATTCCAGCTAAATGAAGGGAGAAGATAGTTAAATCAACAGAGGCTCCTGCATGGGCGAGGTTACCGGCCAGAGGGGGGTAAACTGTTCATCCAGTACCGGCGCCGGCTTCAACTCCAGATGAAGATAGGAGGAGGAGAAAGGATGGAGGAAGGAGTCAGAAGCTTATGTTATTTATTCGAGGGAATGCTATATCAGGGGCCCCGATTATTAAGGGAATTAATCAGTTTCCAAAGCCCCCGATCATAATTGGCATAACTATAAAGAAAATCATAACGAAGGCATGGGCTGTGACGATTACGTTATAGATCTGGTCATCCCCTAGAAGAGCGCCCGGCTGGCTTAGTTCTGCCCGAATCAGTAGACTCAGGGCGGTGCCTACTATCCCGGCTCAGGCACCAAATACTAAATAGAGGGTGCCAATGTCTTTGTGGTTGGTTGAGAAGAATCATCGTGTGATTGCCACAGGTAGGGTGGCTGAGAGCTTAAGCGGTGGATTGTAGCTCCATAAACAGAGGTTTAATTCCTCTCCTTATCAAGTCCTGTGGTGTACCACACGTTAGATTGCAAATCTGAAGAAGTAGGCTAGTAGCCTGCCGGGGCTTTCCCCCGCCTCGCCCCCCCGGTGGCGGGGGAAAGTAGATGGATGCTCGCTGGATAGAGCGCTTAGCTGTTAACTAAGAGTTTGTAGGATCGAGGCCTTCCCACCTAGAAAGGCTTTAGCTTAATTAAAGTGTCTGGGTTGCATTCAGAAGATGTGGGATAAAGTCCTGCAAGTCTTAACAAGGGCTGGGGGGCTTTCACCCCCGCTTAGAGCTTTGAAGGCTCTTGGTCTTAATACTATCCTAAGCCCTTACTACAAAGCTAACATCGCAGTCACAGCTGGTGTGAGGGGAAGTAGTCCTAGGGCTAGGATAGTAATAATTGAAAGGGGGAGGGTAATTATGGTAAAGTTGAGGCGTCAGGGGGCAGTGGCAGTTAGGGTGTTGGGATAAATAGTGAGGGTTAAGGCGTAGCAGAGTCGTAGATAAAAGTAAAGGCTCAGGAGGGCTGTTATAGCAGCTAGTGTGGCAGATAGTGGGAGTCCTTGCTTTGTTAGTTCTTGCAAAATAAGTCACTTTGGTATAAAGCCTGAGAGAGGGGGGAGACCTCCAAGGGATAGCAGTACAAGAGCGGCTAATGCGGCAAGGGTCGGGGATTTAGTTCATGAAGTCGCGAGAGTGTTGATGGTTAAAGCGTTGTTGGTTTTTAATGTGAGGAATGCTGAAGATGTTATGATAATATATAGGGACAGGCTGAGGAGTGTGAGGGAGGGTGCGAATTGTAAAATTAGTACTATTCATCCTAGGTGGGCGATTGAAGAATATGCTAGAATTTTACGCAGTTGGGTTTGATTAAGCCCACCTCAACCTCCTACAAGTGTTGATAGAAGGCCGATTGCGACAAGTAGGGAAGAGTTGATGGTTGGGGCTACTTGAATTATAAGTGCGAAGGGCGCTAGTTTTTGTCAGGTTGAGAGGATTAATCCTGTGGTGAGTTCAAGTCCTTGAAGAACTTCTGGGAGTCAGAAGTGAACGGGTGCTAGTCCAAGCTTGAGAGCGAGGGCTAATATTACTGTTGTAGTTGCTAGGGGATGTGATAGTTGGTGAATTTCTCATTCTCCCATTAGTCAGGCGTTGGTGGTACTAGCAAAAAGGATTATTGCTGCGGCGGTTGCCTGGGTTAAAAAATACTTGGTTGTTGCTTCAATTGCTCGGGGGTGGTGTTGTTGCGCTATGATCGGGATAATAGCGAGGGTATTGATTTCTAGGCCTATTCATGCAAGTAGTCAGTGGGAGCTGGCAAAGGTGAGGACTGTACCTAACCCTAGGCTAGAAAGTAAGATGGTGAGTACGTAGGGGTTCATTAGTGAGGGAAGGATTTTAACCAACATATTCGGGGTATGGGCCCGAAAGCTTAATTAGCTGACCTTACTAGAAAGTGGTGTAGTGGAAGCACCAAGAGTTTTGATCTCTTGAGGATGGGTTCGAGCCCCTTCTCTCTAGAATTGAGGGGACTTGAACCCCTATCAGCCACGCTATCAAGGTGGTCCTTAAGCATTCAGGCACAATTCCGGGGCTAAAGCTGAGGAGGGAGGCCTGCTAATGCGATGGGAAGTGCTAAATGCCACAGTACAAGGGCCAGAGTCAGGGGTAGGAAGCTTTTCCAAACCAAATGTATGAGTTGATCGTATCGAAATCGCGGGTAGGAAGCTCGTACTCACAAAAATACAACGGAGAGGAGGGCAGCTTTTGTTATTAGGTTTATGGCAGTTAGTTCGGGGAAAGCAGGGATGTGGGACGCGCCTAAAAACAGGACGGCTGAGAGTGTATTTATCAGAAGGATATTAGCGTACTCGGCTAGGAAAAAGAGGGCGAAGGGTCCTCCAGCATACTCTACATTGAACCCGGATACTAATTCTGACTCTCCTTCTGTGAGGTCAAAGGGTGCACGGTTTGTCTCAGCGAGGGTAGAAATGTATCATATGGCGGCAAGTGGTCAGGCTGGTACGAGCAGTCAGATGCTTTCTTGGGCTACGTTGAAGGTTTGAAGAGTAAATCCTCCTGTGATAACAATCACGCTGAGTAAGATTAAACCTAGGCTAACTTCGTAGGAAATGGTTTGTGCCACTGCCCGGAGGGCCCCAATTAAAGCGTATTTGGAGTTTGATGCTCATCCTGACCCTAAAATAGAATATACAGCTAGGCTGGACAGTGCAAGCACAAATAGTACTCCAAGGTTAAGATCTGTGACAGGGTAAGGAATAGGTATGGGGGCCCATAGAGTGAGCGCAAGTGTAAGGGCGAGTATAGGTGTGGCGAGAAATAGAAAGGGAGAGGAGGTGGAAGGTCGAACTGGTTCTTTAATAAATAGTTTTAGGCCGTCTGCGATGGGTTGCAGCAGTCCGTAGGGGCCGACGATATTGGGCCCTTTTCGAAGTTGCATATACCCAAGGACTTTTCGTTCAAGTAGGGTGAGGAAAGCAACTGCTAACAGGACGGGAATGATGTACGCCAGTGGGTTAATAACGTGGGTAATTAGGGTGGTGATCATAGCTAGGGAGAGGGTTTGAACCTCTGAGAAAGAGGGCTTAGGCCTCTCGCAATTACCGGGCTCTGCCACCTTAGCGCGCCGTTCTTTCAGGCAATCTTGGTGTGCCCCCTTGTCTGTTTTAGTTGCCTTCATCAGGTGGGGGTGGGGCGTGCCTCAAGCATGGGCCCCTTCTTTCCGGTCCTTTCGTACTAGGAAACATCACTTCATAGATAGAAACTGACCTGGATTACTCCGGTCTGAACTCAGATCACGTAGGACTTTAATCGTTGAACAAACGAACCCTTAATAGCGGCTGCACCATTAGGATGTCCTGATCCAACATCGAGGTCGTAAACCCCCTCGTCGATAGGGACTCTGGGAGAGGATTGCGCTGTTATCCCTAGGGTAACTCGGTCCGTTGATCGGCGTTTGCCGGATCATTTTTGGTCAGATATTCTGGTGCTTAGAGCCGTAGCTCTCGGCTGTGGGGGCAGTGCCCCCAGTCCACATGGGGGCTTAATTTTCCCCCGCGGTCGCCCCAACCAAAGACATATGGGCTAGGGGTCACTGCGTTTTTACTTGTTAATTCAAGGTTGCTTGACGTGATCTGCCTGGTGTCTAAAGCTTCATAGGGTCTTCTCGTCTTATGTATTTATGTCCGCTTCTGCACGGGCAGATCAATTTCATTGACTTGGAAGAGGAGACAGCTAAGCCCTCGTGATGCCATTCATACAGGTCTTCATTTAAAAGACAAGTGATTGCGCTACCTTCGCACGGTCAAAATACCGCGGCCGTTAAACCCATAGTCACAGGGCAGGCGGGACCTCTTATGCTTTGATTTGCAAGAGGCGATGTTTTTGGTAAACAGGCGAGGCTTGTGTTTGCCGAGTTCCTTCTCTTCCTTTGGGTCTTTCCCTGGGGCACTCCTGTGTGGGGTTAACGATTCGTTTTGTAGGTTTTCCTTGGTGTCTATTCTGGCCTACATTTCCCTCTTGGCTTGGGTTCGTTATTTGTCGGTGGTGGGTCCGATCCGACTTACACATGTGCTGGGAGAGAGTTGTTCTCTCTTATTACTCATTCTAGCATAATCTCTTCCATGGGGGCATGGAACGGCTTAGTACGGTTAGGGGGTAGGATTTCTTATCAGGATAAGAGGTTTGTATCTGTCTGAGCTTTAACGCTTTCTGTGCAGGTGGCTGCTCTTAGGCCCACTGTAACAGGTTACCTTGGTAACTATGATCCTTAGCCGCCTGTTAAGGTTGTGTCCTTGTTCAAAGGAGCTGTACCTCCTTTGACTAACTCTCCTGGTTTCTTTGGGACAATATTAGTTTTACCTTAAGGTCCTAAGAAAGCCGGGGGGCTGAACTTCTATTCATTTCCTAAGCAACCAGCTATAACTAGGCTCGATAGGTTTATCACCTCTACTCGGGGCTCGTCCCACTCTTTTGCCACAGAGACGGGTTAGCCCTACAATAGGCTGTCCCGGAGTAGCTCGTCTAGTTTCGGGGGCCTGAACTAAAGTTCTCTTTGCTCAGGTTTGCTGGCTAAATCATGATGCAAAAGGTACGAGATTTAATCTCTGCTTTCCTAGGCTTAAATGGGTTATTTCAGTTCTCTTTCAGCTTTCCCTTGCGGTACTTTTTCTGTTGCTCAATTATTTCCTTTTCGGTCGCCCCTACTAAGGTGGAAAAATGGTTTGTTGACTTAATTCTAAGTTTTATTGGGGTATATATGTTGTGGTGTTAGACCATGTATGTTGGCTAGCTAGTCAGCTCAGGGTGACCCGATTTGCACGGATGTCTTCTCGGTGTAAGGGAGGTGCTTTCCTATTTTAGCTACACTCTGGTTATTCCAAGCGCACCTTCCGGTACACTTACCATGTTACGACTTGCCTCCCCTTTGTTCGGTTAACTTCTTAGTTAGAAGGATAGGTTGAACTTGGGGAGAGTGACGGGCGGTGTGTGCGCGCCTCAGAGCCAGTTTCAAGAGAACTCTCTGTTTTCTGTTTACTGCTAAATCCACCTTCGGACGCTGATTTCACAGCGTGGTTCGTAGTGCTCTAATTTAGAGAATGTAGCCCATTTCTTCCCACCTCATGCGCTACACCTCGACCTGACGTTTTGGGTTCTACCCATTTTGCTTACTATTAGGCCTTCACAGGGTAAGCTGACGACGGTGGTATATAGGCGGGTAAAACAAGGGGTGGTGAGGTTGAACGGGGGTTATCGGTTCTAGAACAGGCTCCTCTAGGTGGGTCTGAGGCACCGCCAAGTCCTTTGGGTTTTAAGCTGGCGCTTGTAGTTCCCTGGCGGATATCAATTGTGTATTTCTATCAAGGTTTACGGCTAGGCATAGTGGGGTATCTAATCCCAGTTTGTTTCTTAGCTGTCGTGGGGTCAGGTATAGTTAAAGCTGCTTTCGCAGTAGGTCTTCGTGCTCCCAGGTGCGTATGACGGCTGAGGGGGTGTTCGGCTTTATTAAATATTTTTCCATAACCACTCTTTACGCCGGTAGTTATCAACTAGGGCCTCTCGTATAACCGCGGTGGCTGGCACGAGTTTTACCGGCCCTCTTAACCTTAACTAAGTCAAGCTTTCGCTTATGGCTTAATATTTATCACTGCTGAGTTTCCTTGGGGGTGTGGCTTAGCAAGGCGTCGTGGGCTGCTTGGGCGCGCCTGATGCCGGCTCCTCGTCCCCGGGCAGGGGATTAAGGGCATCCTCACAGGAATGCGGAGACTTGCATGTGTAAGTTCAGTTATAGCTGATAGTAAAGTCAGGACCAAGCCTTTGTGCCCGCGGGACTTTCTAGGGTCCATCTTAACAGCTTCAGTGTTATGCTTTAGTTAAGCTACGCTAGCAGCAGGTTGTGCGTGGAAATGGTATTGATATCAGTGTTGTCGGTGCTAGATGCTACGAAGGGGGTCAAAAAGTTTATTAATGTATACTTTAATTATGAAAGTGTACGTACCACAGCGTTGTCGGTGCCAAATGCTATAAAGTGCACTAAAAGTTTATTAATGTATACAAAAAATATTGCTGATTCGATACCTCCTGGTTTAGGGGTTTAACAGGAACATAAGGATCTTTCAGCTTAGGGGGGTAGGGGGGTTTACCGCGCGAAAGCCGGGGAAATGTTAGGTATTTGTGAAGGAAATAATAGACCTTATGCACTTGATATCCAAGTATGTGATTCTTTATAGAATATCATTTCACCATGATACATGGGTTCTCTGGAATTCAAGGTCTAGTTCGACCTTGTTAGACTTCTTTGCTTGCACTTGTATATGCAAGCTGAAAGGAAAGAAAAAAAAAAGAGAACCCTATGCATATAAGAGAACGCCCGGCTTGGTGGGTAACGGGCAATAAGATTGACACCATTAACCAGATGCTTTACATTCGGCTTTCAGGGGCTGGTTTCTTAAGGATAGCCCTTGACTTAGGAACCAAATGCCAGGAATAATTCACGAGATGCGACCTAATACGATATCTGCCCCTGACCATCAATAAGAGTATGCCTACTGATAAATCGTTGGTCGGTTCTTACTACATTAAGCCGGACTGATGCTGAAAGTTGGTGGGTAAAGACGGAGCCCGTGTTAGTTGGAGGTTTATTGATATAGCAATTAATCAGTTTAGGACAATTAGGTTGGTTATTATCACGTGTTTTGCTTATTGTAAACCTTGGATTTGTACTGATGTATGAGGGGTTGAAATCACCGTATGTTGATAATACATATAATGTACTACTCACGTGCAGTATTATATATGGGTAAATACATAATATGTAATATTATACATAGATGTAGAATAACATAGGGTTTACAGGTTATAACATTTACAATAGTACATAGTTATGGCCGT